AATCAGAATTCTCGTGGAGAATGGTAGGATATATGAAATTCCAATGACCGTTGGATATGATTCGATCAGGTCCTGAATAATCAAGAACCCCCCCCTTTTTACCGTAAGGATTCGAACTAAACAATTTGTGTCTCACTTGATCATTAGTCACGGAGAGGTCAGAAATAGATCTCCGTTCAACAGAATGAACATTCATTTGATCTTGATCCTTGTGGAGCGAAAAAGGCACTATACTGGATCTGCACAGAGCTCCTGATAATATCCATAAATGACTTGTTTTGGGTAAGAGATGAACATTACCATATTTATATTCAGGTGCATGGTACACATCGGTACTCCAGTGCATTTCTCCCTCTGAGTCAGAATAAATATGTTTTCGAACTTTCTCTTTAACTTTATTAAAATTGAAAGTGGATGTTCCAGCGCGAATCTCAGCAATCACTTGTTCTGATTCTACATATTGATCATTTTGAACTAAAAGAAAACTTTTGGGTGGAATATTCACATTATGTAGAATATCGTGACTCTCAATAGTTACATACAGGTCTATATAACATAGAAAAGCAGGATGCCCATGACGTGTACGTGTGGGATGAACCAAATCCTCATTGAATTTGATTTTTCCCTTAAAAGGAGCTCGTACATGTTCTGCAGTACCACCTGTGAATACTCCACCGGTATGAAAAGTTCTTAATGTTAGTTGAGTCCCCGGTTCGCCGATTGATTGACCCGCAATAATACCTACTGCTTCTCCTAATTCGACCAGGTCGCCATGAGTGGGACTCTGACCATAACATAATCGACAGATCCAAGATATACTCCTGCAAAGAAAGGGGGTTCGAATATATATTGGTTGTGTTCGAAAGGTTATGAATCGAGTGACAAGTCCAACCCCAATATCTTTATTTTGAGCGGCAATGCAACGTGGACCCATATATATATTGTATGCTAATACACGACCAATTAGTGTTTGGACCCAAATTCTTTCCGTCATCCCATTTCTAGGACTCACGGAAATGCCTCGGGTAGTGCCACAATCTGTTCTACGTACAACAATGTGTTGAACTACTTCAACAAGTCTACGCGTGAGGTATCCAGCATCTGATGTTCGTACAGCAGTATCCACAACTCCTTTGCGGGCTCCGTAGCAGGAAATGATATATTCCGTTAAAGAAAGTCCTTCGCGTAAATTGCTTTGAATCGGTAAATCAATCATTTGTCCTTGGGGATCCGACATTAATCCTCTCATACCTACTAATTGGTGTACCTGAGATGCATTTCCTCTAGCTCCCGAAAAGGACATTATATGGACTGAATTAGAAGGATCAGTCATCCTAAAATTAGGATGCATTTCTTGTCTCAAATATTCACTTGTAGCATACCATATCTCAATGGATTGGCGTAATTTTTCTACTGTGTGTACATTCCCATAATGATGGTGCTTTTCTAAAATGAAACTTTGTTGTTCAGCATCTTGGACTAACCACCCCTTAGAAGGTACTGTTAAAAGATCATCAATTCCTAATGAAATGGATGTAGCAGTGGCTTGCTGGAAACCCAGAGTCTTTACTTGATCCAGGGTGTGCGATGTATATGCCATTCCGAAGTGATCTATTAATCTGCTAATAAGTCGTTTCATGGCAGACCCATCTATCGCTTTATTGTAAAAGAACAGATCAGCCCATTCTGCCATAAGTACTTCTCTATTCCGCTGAGTAGGATTCGCCAATGGGTTTGAGTCAGTGATTCGAAGACCTCCTTTACTGGATCTCGATTCATGTAGAAATTAAGGAATTATGATTCCAGTTGAACCGGAGAGATCCAAATTCCCGCGGTATTACATAATTCCTTAGCTTAGGTACCGTATGAGTAGGCCTGACAAAACCCCTGTATGGCTTCTTCTATTTCTCGAGAAAAAGAAATAGGACCAACAGTGGTTCGGGTGTATATACAAAGGGTTTGTTTTTTTATACGTCTTACTATTAGATAGTGCCCATAAATTTCATGATAGGTACCCAAAGATTCATATTGAACTTCGACAGGAACTTCTCTTGAGGCAATGACACGTTGATCTAGTCGCCACCGAAGCCACAAAGGACTATCTAAATTGATTCGTTTCTGCTGATAAACTATAAGTACATCATAGGAACTACAAAAATAGGGCTCTTTCTCTTTCGTAGTATATTTATACTTATAATCATTAACTGTTTCATTTTGATAGTTTATGCGATTCCATGGATTATACCTATTTGCACAAATACCTCGACGATTCCCGATCGTTAATACATAGAGTCCAATAAGCATATCTTGGGTTGGTACCGAAATGGGATCTCCAATAGCCGGAGAAAAGAGATTCATATGAGAAAACATAAGTAAACGAGCCTCCGCTTGCGCTTCCAAAGATAAAGGTACATGAACAGCCATTTGATCCCCATCAAAGTCTGCATTGAATCCTTTACGAACTAATGGATGTAAACAAATAGCACGTCCACCCCCTAAA